TGCTAAAGTTCATATCCATATCGAAAGTATTTGAATAAAATCATAAGAATATGTATACTGTACACCTTAATTTTCTTATGTTATTTCCTTGGGATTGTAGTTCAATTGGTCAGAGCACCGCCCTGTCAAGGCGGAAGCTGCGGGTTCGAGCCCCGTCAGTCCCGATGGATCCAAATCCAATATCCAATAAAAAAATACATCAATTCATCCTTCCATATTTATGTTCGGTGAAAGGGAGTACAAACAGTAGAATTTCATTGCTAACAGGAATCTCTTTTCTTTGTTATTTTTTTGAATTTCTTCTATTGTTTGTAACCAATGGTAAGTGGAAAAGTGGTTAGATGATACTTCATCAAATGATTGTACAAGGAGGGCGCTAATTTTTATATTATAAAAATAGAAAAGAATGAAAAATAGAAAATAGAAATAAAAAATAAAGTAAAGAAGTAAATGGATTTTTGATTGTATCAAAATTGACTTTGGAATTCGGTATGGATAAAAGATCTTCCTATGTTATACTATTCAATTCTTGACGATGAATCAATTTGTCAGATATTGTTATTCATGATATTGATCCGATTCGATTATATCTCGATGTAATTCATCCCATTGAATTTACAGACAAAAGATTTATCATCTCTATGGGATTAAATCCCGAGTTATTGCGAATTAAAGAAAAATGAAAGGATGAAATTATGGAAGTAAATATTCTCGCATTTATTGCTACTGCACTGTTCATTCTAATTCCTACTGCTTTTTTACTTATAATATACGTAAAAACAGTAAGTCAAAGTGATTAATTTGAATTAAACTTGTGACTCTTTAGTTCTTATCACTGATTAAAGAGAAGAAATAAAATAAAAGGATTCAAATTTCACGTTTTAAATGAAATGATCGAACTAGAATCAGCAGTATTCTATGAGAGCAGTATTCGATGAGATACTAGATAGTATGGTAGAAAAATATTTTTCTACCATACAATACTAGTATTGTTATTTACTTTATAAAGTTTGCTGTAGGACGATACAGGTTAATTTAATATAATATATATCAATGAAATTATTATCTTCATATATAGGTATCAATTCCATATATAATGTACATAGTGCCATGTCCCAATTCTATTTCTTTGCTTCATCCATTTCTATTTGATTTGTGTTGATTCCAATCAATTTGAAATAATCGAAAGACCACTCTTACTCTTATGATTCTAATTCCTAGATTTCTTATCTTTTTTAATTTAATATGAATTTCGATATACATTGAAAGAAAGAAAGAATCAAATCAATGAAAGAAAAGTAGATATGGGTATAATAAAAGAAAATCAAGTAATCTTCTTGTTAGCATTCCAACAAAGAAGTAATTAATTGACCAGTTGACAAAGGATCCAGAGGTTCCATGGGAACCTCTTCGGATTTCGAAAAGGATTAATAAACCTCACCGATTTTAACCTTTCAACCATGATATGAAATCAAAAAAGAGACCAGCATAAATAATATTTTAAATAAAATATTTAAAATAATAAAACACAAATGGTAAGTGCGCAATATGTGACTTGCCCAAAGACAATATTTTCTTATGTGTAGTATCTCCTTGGACAACCGCTACGTCTATGTTGTTTTTCGTAAAGTCTATGTTGTTTTCCGTAAAAAAGTGTATCGACGTACAGAACTATTTTCTTTTCTCTTTGAAGAGGAAAGAAAAAGAAGGAAAAAAATAACAAAGAAAAAGTAAAGTATATAGTAATAAAAGGTTTCGTTCTTACTCATTGTCACTATAAGAAGATTTATGAAGAATTCGATTGAAAAAGATTTCATACCATTTGGAGTACTTTTACTTTCGAAATAGGAACATAGGAATAATTGAAATCTTTGTTTGATTGAAAGAGTTCATATATTATTTGAAAGAGTTCATATATTATTTATAGAATACATTACTCCACTAGAATCCAATACATATAACTTCGAAATGAAAATATTTTCAAATTCAATTTTGAAATTGAAATAGTAAATTAAAAAATAGTCTTTGCAGAACGATCTATAAAAAAAATTGATACAGTTTGATTCCTAAACTCAATTAGTAGTACTTCTAGAGTCCACTTCTTCCCCATACTACGAGTGAAAGGGAAAATGTAAAGACTACCATTAAAGCAGCCCAAGCGAGACTTACTATATCCATGTAAATTATGTCCTCGATCTCTATGAAGGAATTATTCAATTATTGTTCACTAATAATAGTAGAATTACCAGCGAAGAGTCAAAAGGGAGTTCTGATCCAACACCATTGATGAAACAATCCAATAAATCCAATTAGACCAAGTTCTAATGATTATACTCGAAGATTTCTAGTATAATCGGAAAATATTAAGTACAAGCAAAATACGTAGAGACAACCTTTGACGTCTCAGAAGTATCAAAGGAATGTTATGTTAATAATATGTCAGAATAATAAGACCCGTTCTTTCTTTTGTCGCCGTTAAGTCTTAAGTCAAAAGTATAAA